GTCACATTGTGCAACAATGTAAATCAAACATTTTTTTTATACACACAAAAAATATATGTATCCGGCCCTCGTTTTTGGGGTTTTTCGAGATAGCCAAAATGCATATTAGGGGGGAGGGGGGGTTTTTCCCAAAAAAAAAAAATAACAATCAGTCGTCTTTCACCTCGTCACCCAAAGGGGCACCTAAAAAAACCTTAATATTATGCTCGAATAGGAAGAAGTATGAGGAAAAGAGTGAAAAAGCATTACCCATTAAACGTTTATATAATATTAGATTAATGAGGATTAATGATATGTTTTTCTTCTGTTATTGTTGCATTAATCAAAAAAATCGAAACGTGTCGTCTATGGCGTCATAATCTCTATCCTCCTGGTTAATGGTCAACTTGACAAGTATAATTCAAGAATGAGAGTATTGAGTAATATAAATATATTTGTCGAGAACGCTATGATGCTAATCTCAGTGTTTTTTATTCAGCCCTTGGGCATAGTTCATGCTTCATACCGAAAAAAAAAAACTGGGAGGTCAAGAAATCTTGAGACAGTTAAGAGTAGAATGACAACTAAGGGAACTAGCGGTAAATGAGTTCTGATACGTACAGAACTGTTAGTACTTAATGTTAACCAAATGCGAGCATTTGATCAATTGTAGGGGAGTATATCAGTAAAGTACCACAAACCGTACACTATATGCACCGGACGGATCATTGCGGATTTCTTAGGAACCCGCAATAATTTTATTAAAGTTAATAATATGAGGAGAAAGAGATTTTATGTAATGAAAATGTGATTTATAAGGAAATAAGGGCAGAGAATTAAAATGTTATAAATTAATTGATATTTCAATAAAATGGGGGTTATCAACATATGTTATGAAGTAGGGGAATGTAAGTTAATGAGTATTAAACATATAGATGTTATATAGATGGGGTAAGTCTATTAATGGTTATTAAGGTGTGAAGTAGTATGTGGTATATTAGTGTATGTGGGCTAAGTCATTAATATGTCAAACTGACTTACTCAAAAAAAACTATAAAATTTGCATGGTTTTATAGCATTCAGGGGGCAGTTTAAGCAGAATTTTGGCTTTGGAGGCCAAAGGTAGGAGTTTAACTCTCTTTCCCCTGATGTTTCGGGAAGGATTTTAACCTCCGATTTTCGGCTTACAAGGCCGACGCTTTTAGGATTAAGCTACCAAAACATTAACTTAGATTGAGCATTTTATTTTCGCATCAACCGGTTAGTGGAAAAATAATGAGAAATAAAAAAAAATAAAAAATGGATGCAATTTGGCCAATGAAAATAAATGGTTGTTCAACTGGTTGGCCTCCAATTCATGTTAAAATAATTGTGTTAGCGATGAGTATTCAAAATAGAAATTGGGTAAATGGGCGGAAGGTGTTACTTCGTTGTTTTGAAGTGTGGAGAAGGGGGACTAATAGGAGAATAAAAATTGAGAATAAAAGAGCTAAGACTCCACCTAATTTATTAGGGATAGATCGAAGGATAGCATAGGCAAATAGAAAATATCATTCAGGTTTGATGTGAGGGGGGGTTACGAGGGGGTTTGCTGGGATGTAGTTTTCAGCGTCACCTAAAAGGTTGGGTGAAAATAAGGCTAAAAGGGTAAGTAGAAAAATTATTACAAGGAAACCAAGGATATCCTTGTATGAAAAGTAGGGGTGAAATGGAATTTTGTCTGTGTCAGAATTGATTCCAGTGGGGTTATTTGAGCCGGTTTCATGGAGGAATAGGAGGTGGATTAAGGTAAGTCCAAGGATTAGGAAGGGGAGAATAAAATGGAAAGCGAAGAAGCGTGTCAGGGTAGCATTATCAATTGAGAAACCACCTCAAATTCATTGTACTAGCGTATTTCCCACATATGGAAAGGCAGAGAGAAGGTTAGTAATAACTGTGGCCCCTCAGAAGGATATTTGTCCTCATGGTAAAACATAACCTACGAAGGCTGTTGCTATTAGTAGAAATAATAAGATTACTCCAATATTTCATGTTTCTTTAGAAAGGTAGGATCCGTAGTATAATCCTCGGGCGATATGTAAGTAAATACAAATAAAAAAAATGGATGCTCCGTTAGCATGAATATTACGGATTAATCAACCATAATTAACGTCTCGGCAAATGTGAATTACTGAGGAGAAAGCGAGGGAGATATCTGCAGTGTAATGTATGGCTAAAAATAGGCCTGTTAGGATTTGGATAATAAGGCAAAGTCCTAAAAGTGAGCCGAAGTTTCATCAGATTGAGATGTTTGAAGGTGTTGGTAAATCAATTAAGGTGTGATTAATAATTTTGAAAAGTGGATGGGTTTTTCGGATATTAGTGGTCATTATTATTCTTATAGTTGAATTAACAACGATAGTTTTTCAAGTTATTGGTTTTGGTTAAAATCCAAATGAGAATAATGGTTTATTTTATGTTTGTAATATTAGTGGGTCTTATTTTGGGGTTAATGGCGGTGGCGTCTAATCCGTCCCCATTTTTTGCAGCTTTGGGATTGGTGATGGCAGCTGGGGTTGGGTGTGGTTTGTTGGTGGGGCATGGTGGATCTTTTTTGTCTTTAGTATTATTTTTAATTTATTTAGGGGGAATGTTGGTAGTATTTGCTTACACGGCAGCGTTGGCTGCTGAGCCTTACCCTGAAACGTGGGGTGATTGATCTGTATTAATGTATGTTGGTGTTTATTTGATTGGGATTTTTTTGGTGGGGAAATATTTTACTGTAAAGTGGGAGGGAGCTGGTTGGGTGGGGGTGGAAGAGATTAGTAAGTTGGAGATAGGGCGAGGTGAATTGGAGGGTGTGGCTATACTATATTCTAGTGGGGGAGGTATGTTGGTGTTGGGAGGATGGGTTTTATTTTTAACATTGTTTGTAATTTTAGAATTAACTCGAGGGTTATCATATGGTGCTTTACGAGTGGTTTAGGTTAAGGTAACTAAAATGGCTAAAATTAGTGTTAGGAAAAATAATATAAGGTAGGTTTTGATAAACCCTTGTTGGGGTTGAGTTGATAGTTTAATTAAAGATGTTTGTTGAAGGAAGGAACTTTTTGGTCCAATTTTTTCATTTCAGGTTTGATCAATCAGATGTGTTGAAATATATTGGGCCCAGTTTAGGCTGTTTTTTGGAAAAAGTCGATGAATAATTTGGGGAAAATAACCTAATATATTTGAGAAATGATGGATTGGTAGGGTTGGGGTAATTTTGAGTTGGGTATAAGTTAAATTGGCCAATTCTAATGCTAGGAGTAGGCCAATGATTGTTACTAGTATAGCTGACAACTTTAATGGGTAAGTTATGGTTATGATTTGTGTTTTTGATGGTGGAAGATTGGAGATGATAATTAAGCCTGCAAGAATGCTTCCATAGGCAAGACGTTTAATAGGGTTAATAAGTAGAATATTGTTTTCGTTAATTGGGGTGAGGGTTATAAATCGTGGATATTTTATTTGGGTAAAAAAAATAAGACGTAGGCTGTAAATGGCGGTAAAGGAGGTTGCAATGAGGGTTAAGGTTAGGGCTCAGGCGTTTAAGTGAGAAGTGTTTATGGATTCAATGATAGCATCTTTAGAGAAAAATCCTGATAAAAATGGTATTCCTGTAAGGGCAAGGCTACCAATGGTTAAAGAGGAGGAGGTAAATGGTAAAAGTTTGTGGAGTCCTCCTATTTTTCGGATATCTTGTTCATTATCAAGGCTGTGGATGATTGAACCTGAACAGAGGAAGAGTATTGCCTTAAAAAAGGCGTGAGTGCAAATGTGGAAAAATGCTAGTTGTGGTTGATTAAGTCCGATTGTGACTATTATTAAGCCGAGTTGACTGGATGTTGAAAAGGCAATAATTTTTTTAATATCATTTTGGGTTAGAGCACATGTAGCGGTAAATAAGGTGGTTAAGGCTCCTAGACATAGGCATGTTGTTAAAATGATTTGGTTATTTTGCATTAAAGGGTGGAGGCGGATGAGGAGGAAAATACCGGCTACGACTATAGTGCTGGAATGGAGTAGGGCGGAAACTGGTGTAGGTCCTTCTATTGCTGAGGGTAACCACGGGTGGAGTCCAAATTGTGCTGATTTTCCTGCTGCAGCTAGGATTAATCCTAGTAGGGGAAAGGTTAAGTCTTTGTCTTTGGATAAGAAAAAGAGTTGTTGGATTTCTCATGAATTTAAGTTTATAGCTAATCAGGCCATGCTTAAGATAAGTCCAATATCTCCCATGCGATTGTAGACTACGGCTTGGAGGGCTGCGGTATTTGCATCTGTTCGAGCATACCATCAGCCAATTAGTAAGAAGGATATAATTCCAACTCCTTCTCAACCAATAAATAATTGGAATATGTTGTTAGCGGTGACCAGAATAATTATTGAGATTAGAAAGAGGAGGAGGTATTTGAAGAAGCGATTAATGTTAGGGTCTGAATGCATGTATCAGAGAGCGAATTCAAGAATTGATCAAGTGACGTAGAGAGCAATAGGGGTGAAGATAATTGAGTAAAAATCGAATTTAAAGCTCATGTTAATATCAAATGGTCCAATATTAATTCAGTTTCAATTGGTTGTAATGGATTCCAAACCTTGATCTAAGTAAATAAATAGGGGGATTAAGCTAATGAAGAAGGAGATTTTTACAGCTGTTTTGGCATAAGAAGAGGATCAATCAATATTAAATTTTTGAAGCGATGGTAAAATTAATGGGTGGAGTAGGATTATAAAGATAAGAAGAAAAGTAGAATTGAAGATTATGTTCATAGCTTTTACTTGGAGTTGCACCAAGAGTTTTTGGTTCCTAAGACCAATAGATAACTATTATCTTTTAAAAGCTAAGTGAGCCGTGGATTTGAACCACGGTAAAAAGAATTAGCAGTTCTTTGTATCCCAGATCTCTCTTGGTAATTAAAAAGATTTTAACTTTTGTTTTTAGAACCACAATCTAATGTTTTTTGTTAAACTATAATTACAGAAGGTCCAACCTCAGATTAATTCTGGTTTAAGAATTAATAAAAATATGGGGAGAAGGTGGAGGGTGAGGAGAAGGTGTTCTCGTGTGAATGAAGGGTTTAAGGAAAGCATGTGATGGGGGGTGAGGCCTCGTTGTGTTATTAAAAATATATAAAGGGAGTATGAGGCTGTAATTAATACTCCTAAACCAGTTAGTAAAATAGTTCAGTTGGATCAATTAAATAATGAGGTAATAATAAGGAGCTCGCCTATAAGATTAGGGGTTGGTGGGAGAGCAAGGTTGGCGAGATTGGTAAGGAGTCATCAGGTTGCTATTAATGGGAGAATAATTTGGACACCTCGTGCTAGGAGAAGTGTTCGGCTGTGAATGCGTTCATAGTTGGTATTAGCTAAGCAAAATAAGGCTGATGAGATTAATCCATGGGCAATTATTAATGTAATTGCTCCTGCGAAGCTTCAAGGTGTTTGGATTAAAATTGCGCTAGCAACTAATCCTATGTGACTTACAGAGGAGTAGGCGATTAGGGATTTTAAATCAGTTTGTCGAAGGCAGATTGAGCTAGTTATGATTACACCTCAAATGGCTAAAATCAGGAAGGGATATGCTATTTCTTTAGTTAGAGGGTTAAGAATAAGAATAATTCGTATTATTCCGTAACCTCCTAATTTAAGTAAAATTGCAGCTAAAATCATTGATCCGGCAATGGGAGCTTCAACGTGGGCTTTGGGAAGTCAAAGGTGGACTCCATAAAGGGGTATTTTCACCAAGAAGGCGACTAAACAGGCCGTTCATCAGAATTTATCGGCTCATGATGTGAGGTCAAAGGGTTTGGAGTACGGCATAATAATTATGGATAGTGAACCTAAATCATTTTGTAAAAGGAGAAGAGCGATAAGAAGTGGGAGGGAGCCAATTAGGGTATAGAATAGGAAGTATGTTCCTGCGTTTAAGCGTTCGGTTTGATTTCCTCATCGTGTAATAATAATAAGTGTGGGGATAAGTGTGGTTTCAAATATAACATAAAATATAATTATTTCTGTAGCACTGAAGGCTATAATTAAGGAAATTTGGAGCGAAATTAAAAGTGAAATGTAAGTGCGTTGGCGTTGAATTGGTTCGGTGGAAATATGATTTTGACTCGCTAAGATTATTAATGGAAGAAGTCAACAGGTAAGAATAAGTAGGGGAGCGGAGAGGGGGTCAATGCCAAAATAATAGTTGGAAAAATCTCATGCCATATCTAGGTTTCATTTAAATCAGAATAGGCTTAGTGTTGCGATTAGGAGACTGTGGGTTATTGTGGTTAATCATAATCATTTTTTTGGAGATAATCATGTGATAAAAAGTAGTATGATTGTTGGAATTAAAATTTTTAGCATTGGAGTAAATTTATGTTTCGGAGTAGGTCTGAACCATGGGTTCGGGTGGTTGCCACTAGTAAAGCTAGCCCTGCGCTAGCTTCGCAGGCGGAAAATGTTAGGAGAATTATCGGAATAGTTGAGCAGGAAGTGGAGTTTAATGTTATTGATCAGAGGGCAATAGCAATAAATAAGGATAGTATTATTCCCTCTAAACATAAGAGGGCGGATAAAAGGTGTGATCGATTAAATGCGAGACCTATTAAACCTAAAATGAATGCTGAGCTAAAGCTAAAATAAATGGGGGACATAAGGTATTTATGGATTTTCACCATAATCTACTAAGCCGAAATTAGTGGTCTTATTTAGACTAAATGCCTATTCTGCTCATTCGAGGCCTCCTTGAAGTCACTCGTAAATGAGGCCTGCGGTTAGTAAAATAATAATGCTTGTTGCTCAAATTAAAGAGACATTTGGTGTAGGTAATTGATTTCCTCAAGGTAGTGGTAAGAGGAGGGCGATTTCTAAATCAAATAAGAGGAATAGGATTGCTACAAGGAAAAAACGTAGTGAAAATGGGAGGCGTGCATCTCCTAGGGGATCAAAACCGCATTCAAATGGGGATAATTTTTCATTATCTGGATTTAATGAAGGGAGTCAAAATGCTAAAAAAGCGAGGATTAGGGAAATGAGGGCCGAAATCGCGACAAAGACCGTAATGAGATTCATTACTTCTCCTTGGATTTTAACCAAGATTAAATAATTGGAAATCATTTGTACTAGATTGTACTAGAAAGGTAATTATGAGCCTCATCAATAGATGGAAACATAAAGGAATAATCATACTACATCTACAAAGTGTCAATACCATGCAGCGGCTTCAAAGCCGAAGTGGTGTTGTGATGTAAAATGATATTGGATCTGCCGTAGTAAACAAATTACTAAAAATGTTGAACCGATAATGACGTGGAGGCCGTGAAAACCTGTGGCAACGAAGAATGTTGATCCGTAGACCCCATCAGCGATGGTAAAAGGGGCTTCGTAATATTCTATGGCTTGGAGGGCTGTAAAATAAAATCCAAGGGCTACGGTAAGGATTAGGGCTTGAATGGCTTCTTTTCGGTTTCCTTGTATTAGGCTGTGGTGGGCCCAAGTTACTGTGACTCCGGAAGCCAGGAGAACTGCGGTGTTTAGGAGGGGTACTTCAAATGGATCTAAGGGAAAAATTCCTGCTGGTGGTCAAAATCCACCAAGTTCTGGTGTTGGTGCAAGGCTTGAATGGTAGAAGGCTCAGAAAAAACCTAAAAAAAAGAATACTTCGGAAGTAATAAATAAAATTATTCCGTAGCGGAGCCCCTTTTGGACTGGAGGGGTGTGGTGGCCTTGAAATGTGCCTTCTCGAATAATATCTCGTCATCATTGAATTATAGTTAGAAAAAGAAGGGTTAATCCAAGATAAAGAAGAGTTATGGAATGGAAATGGAATCAGATGGCTAAGCCTGATGTTATTAATAGAGCAGCGACAGCTCCTGTTAATGGCCATGGGCTAGGGTCAACTATGTGGTATGCGTGTGCTTGGTGAGCCATTAAACATTTTCTTGTAAGTAAAGACTTAGTAAGAGGACAAAGACATATGCTTGAATTATTGCTACGGCAATTTCCAAAATGGTTAATAAGAATAAAATTAAAGATGTTAATAAAGCTACAGTTGGTATGATGGTTAAAAGAACGAAGGCTGCTGTGGCAATAAGTTGTATGAGGAGATGGCCAGCTGTTAAATTAGCGGTTAATCGTACTCCTAATGCCAGGGGTCGGATAAAAAGGCTAATAGTTTCAATAATAATAAGGACGGGAATTAATGGGGTGGGAGTACCTTCTGGTAGAAGGTGGCCAAGGGCCACAGTGGGTTGGTTAAGTAAGCCTACTAATACTGTTGTTAGTCAAAGTGGAATGGCAAATGCTATGTTAAGGGATAATTGGGTTGTTGGTGTAAAGGTGTATGGTAGTAAGCCAAGAAGGTTAATGGTAATTAAAAATAATATAAGGGTTGTTAAAATCACAGCTCATTTATGGCCTCCAAAATTTATGGGTTGTAATAATTGATAAGTAAATCGATTAATTAATCATGATTGAAGTGTTAGTACTCGATTATTTAATCATCGATTTGTAGGAGTAGGAAAAATTAATCATGGAATTATAATTGCTATAGCAATTAATGGTACTCCAAGAAAGGAGGGGCTTAAGAATTGGTCAAAGAAGCTTAGGTTCATGGTCAGTTTCAGGGTTCTGGTTTAAGTTTTTCAGTATTTTTAGATGTAGGTTTATCGTTAAATGAGTGTTTTATTACTTTTTTCGGTAAAATAACTAGGAAAAAAATTCATGAAAATATAAGAATTAGAAATCAAGGAGAAGGGTTTAGTTGGGGCATATCATTAAGGGTGGTAGGGAATCACCAATTTTTAGCTTAAAAGGCTAATGCTAAAACCCAATTTAGCTTCTTAATGAGGTTTCTTTTAGTATTAATGAAGATCAGGTTTCGAAGTGTTCTAATGGGACTGCTTCTACGACGATGGGTATAAAGCTGTGGTTAGCACCACAAATTTCTGAACATTGTCCATAATAAACTCCTGGGCGAGGAGTAATGAAAGCGGTTTGATTTAATCGGCCTGGGACTGCATCTATTTTTACCCCAAGGGCTGGGACAGTTCATGAGTGTAGAACGTCTTCTGCGGAAACTAAAACACGGATAGGGGATTGTATAGGGACAACTATTCGGTGATCAGTTTCTAGTAGGCGGAATTGTCCTGGGCTTAAATCAGGTGTTTGAATTATGTAAGAGTCAAAGGATAAGTCTTCATAATCTGTGTATTCATAACTTCAATACCATTGATGGCCTATGGCTTTAATGGTAAGATGAGGCTCATTGATTTCATCTATAAGATAGAGGATGCGTAAGGATGGGAGGGCAATCATAATTAGGATTACAGCGGGTAAAATAGTTCATACAATTTCAATTTCTTGAGAATCTAAGATGTATTTATTTGTTAATTTTGTTGAAACCATTGCTGCAATAGTGTAAAGAACTAGGGTGCTAATTAAAAATACAATTATTAATGTGTGGTCGTGAAAATAAAGAAGTTCTTCCATTACTGGGGAGGCTGCATCTTGAAATCCTAATTGTGAGGGGTGTGCCATTAATTTAAAGATACGTGAGGTTTAAACTCACAATTTTGTCTTGACAAGGCAGTGTAATACATTTTACTAGTATCTCAGAAGAAAGTGGCAGAGTGGTAATGTGGTTGGCTTGAAACCAACTTATGGGGGTTCAATTCCTTCCTTTCTTGTTTAAAAAGAAGTTCGTTGTACTTGAACGAATGCCGGTTCTTCGTAGGTGTGGTAAGGTGGTGGGCATCCGTGGAGTCATTCAACATTTGTGTGGGGTAGTTCAACTGATTGTACTTCTCGTTTGGAAGCAAATGCTTCTCAGATAATAAATAAAAATATAATTACGGCGACTAAGGAGATTAATGATCCAATTGAGGAGACTGTGTTTCAGAGAGCATAGGCATCTGGGTAGTCGGAGTATCGTCGTGGTATACCGGCTAAGCCTAGGAAATGTTGAGGGAAGAAGGTTAGGTTAACTCCAATAAATATTACTAAAAATTGAGTTTTTGTTCAAGTAGAATGAAGAGTATACCCAGTAAATAATGGGAATCAATGAATAAAGCCGGCTATAATGGCAAATACTGCTCCTATTGATAAGACATAGTGGAAATGGGCAACTACATAATAAGTGTCGTGGAGAACGATATCTAAAGAAGAGTTTGCTAATACGATCCCCGTTAACCCTCCCGCTGTGAATAGGAAAATGAAACCAAGAGCTCAGAAAAGAGGAGTTTCTCATTTAATAGTTCCGCCGTGTAGGGTTGCCAATCAGCTAAAAACTTTAACGCCTGTTGGGATGGCGATAATCATTGTTGCTGAGGTAAAATAAGCTCGGGTGTCAACGTCTATTCCTACTGTGAATATGTGATGAGCTCAAACGATAAAACCAAGTAAACCAATTGCTATTATTGCTCAAACCATTCCTATGTAACCAAAAGGTTCTTTTTTACCTGAGTAATAAGCAACCACATGAGAAATTATTCCAAAGCCTGGGAGAATTAAAATATAGACTTCTGGGTGTCCGAAAAATCAGAATAAGTGTTGATAAAGGATTGGGTCTCCACCTCCTGCAGGGTCAAAAAATGTTGTGTTAAGGTTTCGGTCAGTTAGTAGTATTGTGATTGCAGCTGCGAGGACTGGGAGAGAAAGGAGGAGAAGGACAGTAGTTACAAGGATTGATCAAACAAAGAGTGGTGTTTGGTACTGGGAAATAGCTGGGGGTTTTATGTTAATAATGGTTGTAATGAAGTTGATAGAGGCTAGAATTGAAGAGATACCAGCTAAATGTAAGGAAAAAATTGCTAAATCTACTGATGCTCCGGCATGGGCTAAATTTCCTGCAAGAGGAGGGTAAACTGTTCAACCGGTGCCGGCTCCTGCTTCAACTCCAGCTGAGGCAAGCAGTAAAAGTAAGGAGGGAGGTAGGAGTCAAAAACTTATGTTATTTATTCGTGGAAAAGCTATATCTGGTGCGCCAATTATTAAAGGGACTAATCAGTTTCCAAAGCCTCCAATTATAATTGGTATTACCATGAAGAAAATTATTACTAAAGCGTGGGCAGTGACGATTACATTGTAAATTTGGTCGTCACCAAGGAGTGTTCCGGGTTGGCTCAGTTCTGCCCGGATTAGTAAACTTAGGGCGGTACCTACTATTCCTGCTCATGCACCGAAGATTAAGTAAAGGGTGCCGATATCTTTGTGATTTGTAGAAAAGAATCAACGGTTAATTGCCACAGGTAAGATGACTGAGAATTAAGTGGCGGATTGTAGTCCCGTAGACAGAGGTTAAATTCCTCTTCATACCAGCTTTGAAGTAGACTTACGTCGGATTGCAAATCCGAAATCGGAGGTTAAACCCTCCCCAAGCTTTCCTCCCCTTTTCCTCCTCGGGGAGGAAAGTAGATAAAAGTTCGCTGGATAGAACGCTTAGCTGTTAACTAAGATTTCGTAGGATCAAGGCCTTCTTATCTAGAAGATTTTAGCTTAATTAAAGTATCTGGGTTGCATTCAGAAGATGTGAGATAGAGTCTTGCAAATCTTAACAGAAATTGGGAGGTTTCCACTCTCGCTTAAAGCTTTGAAGGCTTTTGGTCTCGTTAGCCTAAATTTCTAGAGGGTTAATATATAAATGGTTGGGGTTAATGGGAGAAGAAGGATTGATAGGCAGGTGGTTACTATTAGTAAAAGGTTTGGTTGAAGGATTTTTGTTCGTCAAGATGATGATAGGTAAATAGAATTTGGGGATATTGTTAGGGTTACGGAATAACATAGGCGTAAATAAAAGAATAGGCTAAGAAGGGTTGCGAGGGCTACAATGGTAGCAGAGATATTTAAATTTTGTTTGGTAAGTTCTTGTAAAATTAATCATTTTGGTATAAATCCAGTTAGTGGAGGGAGGCCACCAAGGGAAAGTAGGGTTATTAGGGTAATAACAGATAGGAGTGGGGATTTAATTGCTGAGATAGAGATGGAGTTAATTTTAGTGGAGTTAAATATTTTGAATAGTAGGAAGGTTGTTGAGGTTATAATAATATATAAGGTTAGGTTAAGTTGAGTAAGATTGGGGGAGTAATGTAGAATTATAATTATTCAACCAAGGTGAGCAATTGATGAGTAAGCTAGAATTTTTCGTAATTGGGTTTGGTTTAATCCTCCTCATCCGCCTATGATGATAGAGGTAACGCCTAAAGATAGTAGTAGATTTGGGTTTAGTAGTGGGTATAATTGAAGAAGGATGGCAAATGGGGCGAGTTTTTGTCAAGTTGATAAAATTAAACCTGTGGTAAGATTTAGTCCTTGAAGGACTTCAGGTAATCAAAAATGTAAAGGTGCGAGACCAATTTTTAAGGCTAGTGCGATGGTTGCAAGTGTGGCAGATGTTGGATTAATTATTTCAAGAAGGCTTCACTCTCCAGAAGCTCAAGCGTTTGTTACGCTAGCAAATAAGAGTAAAGCTGAGGCGGTTGCCTGTGTGATGAAATATTTTGTGGTTGCTTCTACTGCTCGTGGGTGGTGTTGGTTAATTATTAGAGGAGTAATAGCTAGGGTATTAATTTCGAGTCCTATTCATATAAATAGTCAATGTGAGCCTATAAATGTTATTGTGGTGCCTAGGCCTAGGCTGGAGAGGATGATGGTTAGTACAATTGGATTCATTAGTAAGGGAAGGATTTAAACCAACATGGTTGGGGTATGGGCCCAAAAGCTTGTGTTAGCTGACTTTACTTAGGAAGTAGTGTAATTGGAAGCACTAAGAGTTTTGATCTCTTAAGTATAGGTTCAAATCCTGTTTTTCTAGAGGAAGTGGAAAGATTTTAACTTTCATTACCCACTCTATCAAAGTGGTCCTTTAATTCAGGCACATTTCCAACTAAGTCAGAGGGGGGAGACTTGTTAGGGCAATGGGTAAGGTAATATGTCATAAAATAAGGGCTAAAGTAAGGGGTAAGAAGTTTTTTCAGACTAGATGTATAAGTTGATCATATCGGAATCGGGGGTAGGATGCTCGAATTCATAAAAAGATAAGGGTTAAAAGGGTTGCCTTAATTATCAGAATGGATGTTGAGATTTGTGGTATTAATGGGTTGTAGGAAGTGCCTAAGAATAAAATTACAGAAAGGGTGTTTATTATAAGGATATTTGTGTATTCGGCTAGGAAAAATAAGGCAAATGAGCCTCCAGCATATTCAATATTAAAACCTGAGACCAATTCTGATTCCCCCTCAGTGAGATCAAATGGTGTTCGGTTTGTTTCTGCTAGGGTTGAAATATATCATATTATGGCTAGAGGTCAACCTGGAATTAAAAATCAAATTGATTCTTGGGCTAAATTAAATGTATGGAGGGTGAAGCCACCTGCAAAAATAATTATTGATAATAGGATGAGGCCTAGGCTGACTTCGTATGAAATAGTTTGTGCGACAGCTCGAAGTGCTCCTATAAGGGCATATTTTGAATTTGATGCTCATCCTGATGCTAAAATTGTGTATACGGTTAAACTTGAAATTGCAAGGATAAATAGGAGGCCTAGATTTATGTTAATAATTGAATGTGGGAGTGGGAGTGGTATTCATATAAGGAGGGCCAGGGTTAGTGCTAGGGTTGGGGCGGCTAAGAATAAAAATGGAGAAGATGGTGAGGGGCGGACTGGTTCTTTAATAAAGAGTTTAATTCCGTCTGCAATTGGTTGTAAAATACCGTATTTTCCACCAACAATGTTGGGGCCTTTACGAAATTGTATATAGCCAAGAATTTTTCGTTCTACAAGGGTAAGGAAGGCAGTGGCTAGTAGAATTGGAATAATGTAGGCAAGAGGGTTAATAAAATAGAGTATGGTGGGTTGAAGCATAGTTAAGGAGAGGATTTGAACCTCTGAATTAAAGGGCTTAGGTCTTTCGCATTTACCAGGCTCTGCCACCTCAACAACCCTTGTCTTGGGTTTTAGGTAATATTTTCTTACCTAGTTTAGCTTGTTTCATTAGGTGAAAAGGGAGCGTGCCTGAGGCATAGGCTCCATTTTTCCGGTCCTTTCGTACTAGGAAAAATTAATTCATAGATAGAAACTGACCTGGATTTCTCCGGTCTGAACTCAGATCACGTAGGACTATTAATCGTTGAACAAACGAACCCTTAATAGCGGTTACACCATTAGGATGTCCTGATCCAACATCGAGGTCGTAAACCCTTTCGGCGATAGGGACTCTTGGAAAGGATTGCGCTGTTATCCCTAGGGTAACTTGGTTCATTGATCAGTAAATCCTGGGTCATTGTTCGATAAATATTTTATCAATTAAAGCTGTCGCTTTAGTTTTTAAGTACTTAGTACTCAATCGATAAGGGGGATTTGTTTTTCCCCTTGGTCACCCCAACCAAAAACAGTTAGATTATAGTATTTATATATAATTTAGTCCTTGCGGTAAGAAATTTTTACAAAATTAATCTAAGTGTTTGAAGCTCCATAGGGTCTTCTCGTCTAATGGTATTATTCCCGCTTCTTCACGGGAAAATCAATTTCATTGATTAGAAAATAGAGACAGTTAAACTCTCGTGATGCCTTTCATACAGGTCTTCATTTAAAAGACAAGTGATTACGCTACCTTCGCACGGTCAAAATACCGCGGCCGTTAAACATTGTCACAGGGCAGGCGGGACCTCTTATAATAATCAAGAGGCGGTGTTTTTGGTAAACAGGCGGAGTTTATGTTTGCCGAGTTCCTTTATTTTCTTTTAGTCTTTCCTTAAAACACTCCTGTGTAGGGTTAACGGTAGGTTAAATAAGATTTTCTAGTTAATGATAAATCGTTATTATGCCCTCAGTCTGGGTCCGTTAATTATCAGTGATTTAATTCTTTCTGATTTACACTTGTGTTAGGAGAGGTTTGGCCTCATATTACTCATTTTAGCATAAGTTCTTTTATTTTTATAAAAAAACCCAATAAAAACAAGGGGGTTTTGAGATGTTTATCAAGATTATAGGATTAAATGGGGCTGGAGCTGTGACGCTTACTTTACAGATGGCTGCTCTTAGGCCTACTGGGGAAGAATCCTTTAATAAATATGATCATTACCCACCTTTAAAAGTTGTGTCTTAATTTAGAAGGGCTGTACCTCTTCTAAATAACTATTAATTCTTATTTTTTATCTTAAGGTGATATTTCTTAGCTGATAATTTAAAAAAATTAATGCAGAATTTAAGTTCTTTTCTTGGGTAACCAGCTATCACTAAACTCGATAGGTTTGTCACCGCTACTCGGAAGTCTTCCCACTCTTTTGCCACAGAGACGGGTTGGCTCTAATATGCTGCTTCGGAGTAGCTCGTTTAGTTTCGGGAAAATAGACTTAAGGTCTCTTTGCCTAGTTGATCTTGCTAAATCATGATGCAAAAGGTACGAGGTTTAGTCTCTGCTTTGTGTTACTTTAATGGTTATTTCATTTCTTTTTCAACTTTCCCTTGCGGTACGTAGTTTATTGCGCTTAAATCTTGGTTCTGTCACCCATACTAGAAGGATTAAAATGTTTTAATTTTATAGTAAAAGGTGGGGTAATTAATAGTGTTATGTTTAGGAATTAATTAGGCTAGTTTTAAGGTTCAAAATGGCCCGAATTGCACGGGTGTCTTCTCGGTGTAAGGGAGATGCTTTACTAGTTTAGCTACATTTTGATACCAAGTGCACTTTCCAGTGCACTTACCATGTTACGACTTGCCTCCTCTTGATTGGATTATTTTTTTATAAAAAGATATAGATTTATTGAGGAGAGTGACGGGCGGTGTGTGCGCGCTTCAGAGCCGGCTTCAGGGAAATACTCTAATTTTCCCTTACTGTTAAATCCACCTTGAAGTAGTTTTTTCAATTTACTGTCCGTGTTTTCTTGATAGAAAATGTAGCCCATTTCTTTCCACTCCATTCGCTACACCTCGACCTGACGTTTGGAATTTAATTCTTTTTGCTTACTTTTTATCTTTCACAAGGTTAGCTGACGACGGCGGTATATAGGCGGTACTGGCAAGAAGTGGTGAGGTTTAACGGGGATTATCGGTTATAGAACAGGCTCCTCTAGGGGGGTCTGAAGCACCGCCAAGTCCTTTGGGTTTTAAGCTAGCGCTTGTAGTACTCTGGCGGACAATATGGTAGATTATTGTCTAAGTTTGTAGATGGGCATAGTAGGGTATCTAATCCTAGTTTGGGGCCCAACCGTCGTGGGATCAAGGTTTCTAGTGTTAATAAAGTCACTTTCGTTGTTGATGTTTCCAATCATGGGTGCGTATAACAGCTTGATGGAGTCTTAACTTTAGTTATTTATAGATTTTTCCTGTAACCACCCTTTACGCCGGGTAAATATTAATTTGGGTTACTCGTATAACCGCGGTGGCTGGCACGAGATTTACCAACCCAGTAAACTTTAACTGATTCAAGCTTGCGCTCATAAGTCAATGTTTATTACTGCTGAAATCCCTTAGGGGTGTGGCTAAGCAAGGTGTCTTGGGCTACACATGTGTGCCTGATACCAGTTCCTGATGAGTTAATAGACTAATGAGGACATTCTCACGGGGATGCTGAAACTTGCATGTATAATTCTAGTTACAATTAATACTGAGGCCAGGACCAAACCTTTCATGCCTGCGGAAAATTTTTAATTTTCATCTTAGCATTTTCAGTGCCATACTTTAAATTAAGCTACACTAGC